AGAAAAGTTCGAAAGGATGTGAATCGTAAATAAGAAGAGTGCTTACGAAGAAAAACGAATAAAAATTCACATTCATATACATAAGAATTGTATAGGAACCGAAATAGTCTTTTAGTTTCTTTTGAAAAAAGATAAATAGATTTGTTCTGAGTAATGAAAAAACTATTCCCATTATGATATTCGTGAAGAAAGAATCGCAAGAAATGCAAAAGGGGAACATCTTGAATCCGGCATTGAAGGATTTGAATCAAGATTTCCATATGAATGGGATAGGGTATTAGTATATCTGATACATAATTGAAATGTAATAATTTGTCCTCTAAAAAAGGAAAAGCGGAATGAATAGATCGTAAATTATGAGATTTTGGTATTTCTTTTTCTTTTAAATAGGATACTAATTGCAGTGAGAATGGGATTTCTACAATAATTGCAAAACCTTCTGAGATCATTTGACAATAAAAACGAGAATAAAAAAAATGGGTGTGGTGGTGACCAACGAATCGATTTTGGTTAGAATAATTAACCGAGGAAAGAAACAAATGCTGTTGATAGATTCGAGTAATTAAACGTTTCACAAGTGCTAAACTAGATTTACTGTCATAACCAATAATTTCCAGAGGTTCATAAAAAATCGAACCATTTCTATTTAAACCACGATCATGAGCAAGTGCATAAATATACTCCTGAAAAAGAAGCGGATATAGGAAGGGTTGTTGCCTGGATCCATCCTTTTCAAAATATCCTTGTAATTCTTCCATTTAGTTACATTTCTACTTGAACCATACATAAGCAGGAACATTTCTTAGGTTATTACAAATAATAAATACATAGTGCAATATGGTCAGAACAGGGTATGTATTATGTATCATAGTAATAAAAGAAAAAATATATACCCCGGAAACGGATAATCCAATCAACAGATCTTTTTCCTCTCTCCTTCTATCCAATGGGTTTATCTTCGTTATAATTACAGTTATAATTATAAGAGGACAAAAAATCCTTTATTTTTGCAACCCGACCGCTCTTTTGATTTTGGAACAAATTCTTTTTATCAGTATACTGTTTCTTTTACACATTCGTCTCCAACCCCAATCCAAAATAGGGAATAATTAGGATTTATTAAAAAAGAAAAAAAAAATCAACCACAGAAAACCCTTTCCCGCATCAGGCACTAATTTATTTTTAACGTCTAATTAGATCACGGGTAATTATTCAAATTAAGAATATAAGCTCGTTGCTTTTTTTTACTAGAATTGGAGCCGCGGGGCTCTATCCATTTATTTATTACTAGACCCAACTAGAAATGTGAATTTTTTTGTCCCCCTCCACAAATCAAAACTGGGAGGATAAACTCAAAATTCTATCCGAATTCTACTAAAAAAAAATATCTATCTATATATATAGATATTAAGAATAGAATAAGAATCCTTTTTTTCTTATTATTACATTACGACATGCTATTTTTTCCATTCATTACCTTTCAGGATCAGTCGTGGTTTTATAGACTCTACCAATAGTCTGGACGAATTCGTTGCTTCATCCAAAAATGTGTAAAAGATCATAGTCGCACTTAAAAGCCGAGTACTCTACCGTTGAGTTAGCAACCCAAATAAATATGTATATATGATCAAAAAAAAAATTAAAAAAAAAAACCTCATCATTTGACTGAAGAAAAAGGCAATAGCAATAATAGGTCGGGAGAAACAGATCCATTTCTCTACGATCGATAAAATTATATTTCTTCGATACACCATTGTCAATATGAATGATATAGAATACTGAAAAAACAAATTAAATTAAAAAGAAAATCGAAATAAAGACTTGTGTTGGATTGGCACAACATAAAAAAAAAATATGAATAGAACGAGAAAAGGGTAATTTGTAAGTAAATAATTACACAAAAATAGATACTAGAAAATGGATACTAGTTACCCTTCCCTTTTTTATTCATTAATTTTGTTTGTCCTTTAATTAACTCGAAGTTCTTTCTTGAAATAATTCTGCCTTCCTTAAAATATCATGAACAGTTCCTGTAGGTTGAGCGCCTTTTTTAAGGAAGTATAGAATAGCGGGAACATTTAAATAAGTTTGATTCTGTATCGGATCATAAAAACCTACTTTTTGAAGGTCTCTTCCTTCTCTTCGGGATCGAACATCAATTGCAACGATTCGATAGATCGCTCATTGGGATAGATGTAAATAAATAATGCCCCCCCTAGAAACGTATAGGAGGTTTTCCCCTCATACGGCTCGATAAAATGATTATAATTTCTGTATATAATAGCAAATGGATCCATAAGAGCATGAATTCGACTATGCTTTGAGTCATTTTTCTTACCTTACAGAAAAAAAAGAAATATAATTTGTACTCATAACTCAAGTTGGATAATTCAGAAAGAGTTCGACGGGAAATCCTTAGACATCACATTTCTTGAGTCGTCTCTAACCTCTTTTGTTTGTCTCGTCTCGAATCCATTTTTCTCATTCTAATAAAATTATTGAGACAATTTTAAATTGTGTTTCCTTGTTCCGGAATCCTGTCTCTTTTTTTTGTGAAATCCTTGGGTTTAGACATTACTTCGGTGATTCTTACTCCTTTCAAATCAAAATGGCAGCAACATACCTTTTGTGTTTTTTTTTTATTTTTTTCTATGGATTCTTTCTATGGAAAAGTAATATCGACGATTTATTTTTTGTAATATACTTGACTTTATATCGAGTCCATATCAAACAAGTTTTAAATAAAAAAAGTAAAATTTACCGCGAAAAAAACTTGTTCGAATTTTCACTTTTCAATTTATATTCTATATTTATAATAATATTGAAGATATATTTACAAAGTTGGTCTAACTTATTAATTGTCACTAACCCTAGATCCCCCCCCCCGATACCGATAAATGGATCAATACTTTTTACTCGAGCTCCATCATTTAATTTACTACTTTTTTATTTACCAACCCAACAAAAACGGGGTTCTTAGCAGTAACAGAACAAACTATGTCGAGTCAAGAGCATCTTCATTTCTATAGAAAATGGTGAATGTAAGAATCCACAGCGAATCATGTCCTTCAAGTCGCACGTTGCTTTCTACCGCATCGTTTCAAACGAAGTTTTACCATAACATTCCTCTAATTTCATTTCGAACCGGTATGGAATTGATTCAATACGGAATCATGAATAGTCATTGGCCCAACCGCAATAAATAATAAATAATCTATACTTTACTATCTTTCTCTCACTATTTATCCGTAGAGGGAAAGGATCCATTTATTTGACCTAACCCCCTAATTCTATCATATTATAGAAATGCAAAATATTTCTAAAAAAGACGAAGAAACTGGTTTCCTTACTTAAGTATTATTTTATCCTTCAACAGATTTTTGAGAAAAAAGAAATTATAAACCTCAAAAGAACTACCCTTACTTGATTTCCTTACTTGATTTCCTTACTTGATTTCCTTACTTGATTTCCTTACTTGATTTAAAATTAAGGAAAAAGGAAGTTATTAACCAAATATAATCTATTCTGATGATTCGAAAGGAGCGGAAGTTTTTATATAATATTGATTTCTTACACTTATTCCGCCTTCCGCATTTCTTCGAGTATCAAGGGTTTGTAAAAAATGAAGTTAAAAACCGTTTTTTTTTTTTATTATAAAGATTTTGTTTTACTTCGGGTTCAAGAATCTTTCCATCAATTCCATTTAAAGAATAGAAAGCCCTTTCTTTCACTTTCACAATTTCGATTCAAAATGCATCACGATCGTGTAAGAATTCACATTTCATAGCTATGAAACATAAGATTTACTTAAGTAATTCACTTTCCTATTCATAGTACAAGCATACCCTGAATGTAAATGATTCACCACAAATTTCTTTTTTGAACTCAACGAAATATTTTTATTTCCACCCGTATTTGACACTCAAATACCTTTTCGAGAAACCAAATGAAAAAAAAAAAAGATATAATTAGGATAATTTAGTTATAGAATCCAAAACAAAGGATTGGATCCCGTCCCGTTGTAGCCAACATTAAACAAAATAGAAAGTTCTTAAAGAGAAGAATCCTTTCTTTCTGATTGATGGAGACCCTCTGGGACGGAAGGATTCGAACCTCCGAGTAACGGGACCAAAACCCGTTGCCTTACCGCTTGGCCACGCCCCATTTCTATTTATATTCGACACTAATAAACACTATTATTAGTGTCGGTTATTCGTCAATACAAACCAAAATATGAAAAATATTGTTGCTAGGAGTTAATACATAGAAATAGGGAATAAAAAAAAAATGATTGATCATTACATAGAATTCAATTAAGATATTGTATGAAACTATAATTCCTTGTATTCTCGTTTGAGAATAAAAGGGGGGATTGGGGATTTGGAAGAGTTCAAAGAAAAGGAACGATTTTTTACCTGCCTTTTTTTGAAGTTTTCCCTCATAAAAAGAACTCAATCAAAATCCAATTTTCTAATCTACAAGAACGAAATGTTTGTTATGCTTAATATCTTTAGTTTAGTCTCTATCTGTCTTAATTTTACCCCTTCTTCGAGTCATTTTTTCTTTGCCAAATTGCCCGAGGCTTATGCCCTTTTCAATCCAATCGTAGATGTTATGCCTGTCATACCTCTATTCTTTTTTCTCTTAGCCTTTGTTTGGCAAGCTGCTGTAAGTTTTCGATGAAATCTTTCATATTCCGCAAAATTCATGATTTTTTCGAAAAAAAAAAAATTCTTGAAAATTACTTTTTTTGGAATGTCATGTCAAAATGGCGTATGCGATAAAAAAAGGTAATCCATTTCCTAAAAAAAAAAAAAGATCTTGGAGATTGTGTAATGCTTACTCTCAAACTCTTCGTTTACACAGTAGTAATATTTTTTGTTTCTCTCTTCATCTTTGGATTTTTATCTAACGATCCGGGACGTAATCCTGGACGTGAGGAATAAAAAAATATATATATTTTTATTTCCTCTTTTTCTTTATGTTTCTTATTTCTTTTT